ATTTTATGCTGTAACCCTTGAATTGGTTAGACACGGATTCCTATATCAAAAAATGTTTCCTATTATTTTCCCTTTTGCCCATCTTTTGTCATTTCTATCGGAGACAAATATCTGGCGCAATCAGAAATGATTCTATCATTTCTGTACCCACAATTCAATATAGTTGGATATATACCACATATATAGTCTTCTTTTCCTCTCATTTTTCCCATCCAATTTGGAATACTTGAACGGTCGATTTTTGTGTCTTAGCTTCAGCTTTTCTTTTATGAGTAAAAGCAGAGGAATGTCGCATTATGATCTGGATTGCATCTTTCTTTTTCTTTCATTTTTTTTTTATTCTTTTTTTATTTCCTTAACTAAAAAAATGAATTATCATTAATTCAGTATTAAATTAATTCAGTATTAATCAGTATTAATAAGTACTATTCATTATTAATATCATTTCTATAACTAATTTTTCCATTAATTCGATAAGATTAAGATAATAAATAAATAGAATTTTCTATTCGATTTATATATCTATTTTATTTATATTATTGTAAATATTTAATTCATTAAAAAAAAAATATATAATAGTTCAGACATATATAAACTAATATATATAACTCTAGATAAAATTCTAATCGAGTAATCATCTCAGAAGTCTAAATACATTTAGAAAGATATATGAGATTATTTAGATAAATTATCTATATAATATAATATTATTATATAAATAGAATTTTATATAATAATATATATATAGTAATAGATAAGATCCTAAAAAAAACAATTTTGAATTGAAATGAAAATCTTTAATTAAGATAAGATTAGGATAATGAACATATAATTGATAAAAAAAATAGAAATTATATATCGCTACAGTCTCTTAACCATTATCGTCTATAAATATTGAATATTTATTTGAAATATTCTACTATATTTTAGATTTCTATTCTTTATCTAGAGCTATAGTTTAGAGTTATATTAATTCTGAATAGCTAAAATTCCAGTAATTTATTGAATTCCTATGCATGTAAAATTTCTATTATATGAGCCCGCTTAGCTCAGAGGTTAGAGCATCGCATTTGTAATGCGATGGTCATCGGTTCGATTCCGATAGCTGGCTTCTCTCTACTTGTTTTATTTTTTACATGATTGATAGCGTAGCGTCTCTTTGACATCAAAGAATACTGAAAATAATAAGAATAAAAAAGGCTTCCTCCCCAGGTCACCAATCTATTATGTTGTAGGAAGATTCAATTATGAATAAAAAATTGGAGGAGTTAGATCTTTACACAACAAATCAAGAAAAGGATACTTTTCTTTTTTTTTTTTATTTTTATATATATTTTATTTTTATATATACTTTATTTTTATATATACAATAACAAGACAAATAGAGTTCGGATATTGATACAATTTATCTCATTATTCTTTGTAATACAATACTTCCGTAGATTTTACTTCATTTATAGTTCAGTTTTAATTTTGGTTTATTTTGTAAAATGAAATTTCAATAAAATCAAAAATCAGGAGTCTTTATGTCTCGTTATCGAGGGCCTCGTTTCAAAAAAATACGCCGTCTGGGGGCTTTACCGGGACTAACTAGTAAAAGGCCTAGAGCCGGAAGTGATCTTAGAAACCAATCGCGTTCCGGCAAAAGATCTCAATATCGTATTCGTCTAGAAGAAAAGCAAAAGTTGCGTTTTCATTATGGTCTTACAGAACGACAATTACTTAAATATGTACGTATCGCCGGAAAAGCCAAAGGTTCAACAGGTCAGGTTTTACTACAATTACTTGAAATGCGTTTGGATAACATCCTTTTTCGATTGGGTATGGCATCGACTATTCCTGGAGCCCGCCAATTAGTTAACCATAGACATATTTTAGTTAATGGTCGTATAGTGGATATACCAAGTTATCGCTGTAAACCACGAGATATTATTACAGCGAGGGATGAACAAAAATCTAGAACTCTGATTCAAAATTATCTTGATTCATCCCCTCATGAGGAATTGCCAAAATATTTGACTCTTCAGCCGCTACAATATAAAGGATTAGTCAATCAAATAATAGATAATAAATGGGTTGGTTTGAAAATAAATGAATTGCTAGTCGTGGAATATTATTCCCGTCAAACTTAAACCTAACTAAAAAAAAAGGTGGGGGTTCCAGCTATTTTGCTCTCTTTTCGTCGAAGTAATAAATAAAATAGGCAGCAATATTTTTATTGCTTTATTATTTGATACATTGTAGCCAGTAACATTGGTTATTTAGATGAAGGTACGGAAAGAGAGGGATTCGAACCCTCGGTAAACAAAAGCCTACATAGCAGTTCCAATGCTACGCCTTGAACCACTCGGCCATCTCTCCTACATAATGATTATGACTCAGAACCCGAGTGAATAGCGAGTTATTCATATTAGATTATTGGATAGGTACGACCAATCAATTCTATTTTATTTTCCTCTACCATCTATAGAATGGTTATTCGACTCTTTTTCCTATTTGG